ATACTTGAGTTTGGTGATTAATAATCAAGATTAGATATCTAGAATAGTTAGGCCCCGGGATCAAAAAATATGAATAAGGAAACATGAGGAGAACTACTATACCACTACAGTACAAGGTGGACTTCCCCTAAAAAGTGTAATGATTCATTAACATAATGAATAAATGTTCAACAACTTTGCAAACTATAACTGATAATACTCATTACATTATAATATAATGGTGGTTTATAATGGCGGTTATCTTTTTGACAAATATCAACAAGATCTCTCTATTCTCCTCTCGACTGAAAAACGAAGACTGGAGTTTCATGGAAAAAGCCCTTTATCGGATTTGAACCGATGACTTACGCCTTACCATGGCGTTACTCTACCACTGAGTTAAAAGGGCTTTCAAAAAAATGAATTAGCAATTCATTTTCCATTATGAGTCTACTGTATGTATATATGTACATATATTACATACATAGATACATGTATGCATAGGAACTCATTCAAGAACAAGATCTTGGATTTACTTAAGAAAATAAGTGAAGTCAGAAGTAAAGTCTAGGGTCAAATGCCCTTTTTTAGAAATACCAATACAGTGAATTATTTCAAGATCGATATCACTTTCTGTATTGTTTTTGCTTTTATTTTATCGATCCATCAGAACAAGATTTACTTGATACGTGTACCAACACGACGACATCGATTTACGAAATTTGATTGAATGATGTCTTATCTGAACAAATCAATTAGTGCAAATTGAATAAATGAAACTTCTATCCTTTTTCTGTTAGACCAATCACTACTTGAACTAAAAGAATACTATACTTCTTTGGTTTATCTATTTTATTTTATAAATTTTATAATATTTATTATTATTATTTCTAATAAAATAGATAATTTAGTGTATATAATGAATGTAATGTATATAACTAATTTAATGGGATAATGGGGCATTTATGAACCATAAAATATTTTTTTTAAATTCTAATTATATAGAATCGTGAAAGTGGGAAAGGTCTTTCGGATCTAATCATACCATTACGTTATTATATTATTTATATATTTTTTTTGTATTGACAATTCCGAAAAACTGATGATACTATGATCATAGTCTGGTGGTGGTCGGGCGGGTATGCCCCTATCGTCTAGCGGTTCAGGACATCTCTCTTTCAAGGAGGCAGCGGGGATTCGACTTCCCCTGGGGGTAGGGTACTGCGAAAGTAAGTTGATCGTGGATTATCAATTATCAAAAAACCCATATCATATATATATATATATATAATATATATATATATATATAATATAATTAATTTAATTAGAATTTATATATTATAATTTATATAATTATAATTGAATTGATTCTTCCTGGGTCGATGCCCGAGTGGTTAATGGGGACGGACTGTAAATTCGTTGACAATATGTCTACGCTGGTTCAAATCCAGCTCGGCCCAAAAATTCGCCGCTTTCTTTTGAGTATGATATAACCAATTTATTTTCCAGAAATGCCCAATATGGAAGAATAAAGAAAAGAGTTGAATTTTTGTTGTTTTTTCTCATTGAAAGGTTGATAATCAATCTTGTAGCAATAAAAAGAATCACAGGATTACTAGTTAAACCGTGTTACTCTTACTATATTACTAGATAGAGTATAGTCCATATCTATTCTATGTAGATATCCGTATATCATTCGTGTCTATGTTACAACACAGCAAATAGAATGCTCTTATGATATCACAAGAATATGTATGCTGTACATCCTGTTGGGATTGTAGTTCAATTGGTCAGAGCACCGCCCTGTCAAGGCGGAAGCTGCGGGTTCGAGCCCCGTCAGTCCCGAACTAGGATCCGACGATCCGATATCGATTCATAAAAAAAGCTTAGCTTAGAATTCAACGCGTCATTTTTTCTATTGCACTTCTACTACTTGGGTCTATAGCCAATAGAATATCGGTCATATGATATCTCATCAGATAATTTGTATAAGTCTAAGGAAAGATATTGTATAAAGAAGAGGGCTGTTTATAGAAAAGAGTGGAAAAGGATGATAAATTCAGTAGGATTCTTTATCGGATCAGAAATCCCATTTTTACTTGGTATGGATAAAAGATCTTCCTATGTTATACTATTCAATTCTCGACGATGAGTCGATTTGATAGATTAGATATTGTTATTCATAACATTGATCCGATTCAGTATCATTAGGATGCAATTCATCCCATTTAATTTACAGCAGTCAAATTTCTCATCTCTATGGGATTAGATCCCGAGTTATTGCGAAGAAAAAAAAACAATAAGATTATGGAAGTAAATATTCTCGCATTTATTGCTACTGCATTGTTTATTCTAGTTCCTACTGCTTTTTTACTTATCATCTATGTAAAAACAGTCAGTCAAAATGATTAAGTTGACTGATATTTTGACTTCTTATCAATGATTGAAGAAAAGGATTTAAACTCCAAGTCTTAAATGAAATGATCGGACTGGAATCGACAGTATCTGAGATAGTATGGTAGAAAGAACTAAACTATATAATTAAAATATATATCTTTCTACCACACTATCTAGTATTGTAGACTATCTATTATTATATAAATTTTGATACAGATATAGGCTTGATAACATGGATCAATTTCCAATACGTCTGTACAATTATTTATGTAAAGTAAATATAAATAAAATATGCAAAAAAGCACTCTAATTCTATTTATATTTATTTTTGTCGCAACAGCCATTTATATGATTGATCAATCCGAAATAAATAATAATTTAATTGAAGGTCAACTGTTCTATCCTAATTTCTAGGCTTCTTATAATTTTAATTAAATAAGGATCCTGAGATAGATCAAAACAATCAATGTAGGAAGAAAAGTATGGGTATCCATTTTATATAAAATTATATAAAAGAAAAGAAAACCAAGGAATCCTTTTTCTTTTTTTTTTTTACCATTCCAAAGAAGTCATCGATTGAGCTATAAACAGATGGTCCATGAAGTTCTATGGTAACTTCTTCGGATCTGGAAAAGGGGTAGTAGATTCGTTGATTTGTCATGCTTAAATATGACATTAGATGAGTCGATAAAGCCTAAAAAAAAAAAAAGAAAATTTCTAGAAGTCTAAAATGTTAAATGTATGATTGATATATAGATCGCTCAACGCAAGCAAGATTTTTTATGCGTAGGACCTGTTTGGACAACTACTAAGAGCTTGCAGTAGAAAGTATGTATCGCTGTAATAGCAGAACAACTTTCTCTTAGAACAGTAAAAGTGTAAAAGTAAAGAAAGAGGGGGAAACAAATAAAGGAAAAAAGAAAGGTTGCTTGTTTTTTTATTGTAATATCTGTAATTCTGGTAAGAACCGGTTCATCAAATCAAAATAGAATAGAAAGAACTTGGGTGGAAAAAAATCCTATCATATGTATTCTGTTGATTTGAGTTTCAAAATACAACTATGGTAATCATTCATTGTTTCTCGAATGGTTATTATTCATTAGTGTATTTTCTTATTCATATTTTACTGTATTACAGTAGAATTTGAAAACAGAGGCATTTTTTTTTTAAACAGTTCGTAAAATAAAACAACAATCAATTAAACAATTGATACAATTCGATTACTCAATTAATAGTACTTCTAAAGTCCACTCCTTCCCCATACTACAAGTGAAAGGGAAAATGTAAAGACTACCATTAAAGCAGCCCAAGCGAGACTTACTATATCCATGTGAATTATGTCTCCTATCCTTATGAAATGAAAGAATTATTCCATTATTGATCACTAATCATAGTGGAATCAATGGTGTAGAGTCAAAATGGAATCATGACTTAAGGCTGTTGATGAAGCAATCCCCAAAATCCAGTCGTAACAAGTTCCTATATTATGGTATTTCTGGCTGGGCTGGTAGAATCAGTAAAGATTAGGCACAAATACGATATACATGCTTTGGGAATATCAAGTGAATGCTCCTATCCTAATAAAATAAAACATGTAGGAATAGTAAGACTCACTGTTTGTTGACTTTTTTTCATGACATAAAAAAAAACATACATAAAAATATACTATCAAGGTGGATAACTATCTATTCTATACCTATATTCTCTCTAAGCCTTACGGTTTCTCTTTTTCTTTCTGTGAAAGAATTTGAAATGCCATGCGATATTACATTTTTTTTGTAATCTCCTGAAAGAAAAATTTGAACCTTTATTCTATCTCTATAAGGCCAACCAACCAATCAATATGGATTGGTTGATTGAGCGCTGAGAATTTCTTGTGAATTTGGAGACAGAGTATCTCTATTCATTCCTTTACACAACTTCTAAATTGATTTCTCATCAGCCTATCCAATCCAATTCTATACTGAATCAGTAGACACTAACTACCTTAGTAGTGTAGAGTAAGTAATTAAATTAGGAAGATTTGATAGTCTTTCCTACCATCCATTTTGAATCCTAGAAGCAAAAATAGAGAGTCCTTTCTAGAACCTATGGATCATTCTTAAAATCAAGTATTGACAAGGCCTAGGCCTTTACCTCTGTTTCTGTCGGATTCGCCGATTTGGTTTAGATCAGCAGGATAAGAAATCTCGAGTTTTTTGATCAGGCGACACCCAGATTTGAACTGGGGATAAAGGATTTGCAGTCCCCCGCCTTACCACTTGGCCATGTCGCCAAAACAATAAAAATGGATAGAAATTTCAAATTTTATTATATATACTTATTTCTCAATTTTTCCTAATTTTGGGGGGATTACTGACGTTTGTTTCTTTCCTATTTAATTTGGATCCTGAATTCCGTTGTACTTATCCTTTCCTTTTCTAAAGAATAATTCCTCTTTTTTTTTTGGACCTAATTGAGATCATTTTCTTCAATTGATTGTATCTTTATACATATTTATACCATTTAGAAACTTTTCCTTTCTTTTCAAAACCAAAAAGAGAAAAAAGAAATGGGTTTATGACTGAAAAATTCAGGACAAATTGAACCATTAACTATACGATTAACTTTGACTTAATGAACGA